TCCCCCTACATATTTAATTTCTTCTCCTATACAAAAACCAGCAAGACCTACCCCATTGGTAATTCCATCAATGACACCCTTATCGAAAAACTGCGTTAGTTCGGTTAATCCTCTTATACCCAGGGTAAAGACCCTAGTATAGAAAATATCTATATAACCACGATTATATGACCAACTGTATATCTTTTTTTTTACTTGATCCAAAAAAGACTTTTTCGGACTCTCTTTTACAAGGGAATTTTTTAAATATAAATTCTGAAAAAAAGAATAAGCAGATCCATAGAAGATATATGCTATGAATAGACCAAACATAGCTAGACTTACAGAAGAAATTGCATTAGTGATAAATTCATATGAATTTATGGAAGAATTAGAACTTTCCTGGAAAAAGCTTATTGAGGGAGTTAACCACTTTGATAATATGGTTAACTCCGCTATTCCATTATCCATTACTCCATTATCAAAATGGATTCCTATGGATCCAATGAACAAAGTAAAAAGCAGTAATATAAAAAGAGGGAATAGCATAGTATTTCCCGTTTCATGAGGATAGACAAAAGTGTTTTTAACCCCAAAGGAAGTACTAAAGGACCCTATCCTATTTCTTGTATTACCATGAATTTTGGATATATTTTGTGAAAAAAAAGAAACTCCACTCTTCGTTGTTGATAAAAAGAAATCTCTATTCACTCCTTTGGGTATCCTTTTTCCCCATAAGGATATTGAATACAACGAGCCCTCTTTAGTGCTACTGTAATTTTGAAAATGAACACGCAGGTACCCATCAAAAGTAAGTAAATATATCCGAAACATATAAAACGCAGTTAATCCTGCAGTAAAAGAGGCTATTATTCCAAAAAAGGGTGAATACAACCAACTATTACTAAGGATTTCATCTTTGGACCAGAAGCAAGCAAGAGGTGGAATACCACAAAGAGAAAGCGTACCCCATAAAAAAGTAGTTCTTGTAATTGGAACGTATTTTCTTAAACCACCCATAAGAACCATATTCTGACTTTTATCTGGTGAATATCCAACAAGAGGTTCCATTGAATGAATAATGGATCCGGATCCCAAGAACAATAAAGCTTTCGAATAAGCATGAGTGATCAAATGGAATAAAGCAGCTTGATAAGAACCTATACCTAGAGCTAACATCATATAACCCAATTGAGACATTGTAGAATAGGCTAAGCTTCTTTTAATATCTCTCTGAGCAAGAGCTAAAGTAGCTCCTAAGAAGAGTGTTATTGTACCTACTAAAGAAATGAAACTCATTATTAAAGGTAGGGATATGAAAAGAGGAAGAAGTCGAGCTAGAAGAAAAATCCCCGCAGCAACCATAGTTGCTGCGTGTATAAGAGCCGAAATGGGAGTGGGTCCTTCCATAGCATCGGGTAACCATACGTGAAGAGGGAATTGTGCAGATTTTGCAACTGCACCAAGGAATAATAAAAAAGCACACAAAGTAGTAAGTAAGGAATTAATCCCATTATTAGGAATCCAGTTATTAGCTATTTTGAACAAATCCCGAAACTCTAAACTACCTGTTATCCAAAAAAAACCTAAAATTCCTAATAACAGACCAAAATCCCCTACACGATTAGTTACAAAAGCTTTTTGACAAGCACTCGCTGCAATTGGCCGTGTAAACCAAAAGCCTATCAATAAATAGGAACACATTCCCACAAGTTCCCAAAAAAAATAAATTTGTATCAAATTGGAACTAGTAACCAATCCCAACATGGAAGTATTGAAAAAACTTATATAAACAAAAAATCTCAAATATCCTTCATCGTGAGACATATAATCGTCACTATAAATAAGAACGAGGATTCCTACTGTAGTAATTAGTATTAACATAATAGAAGTAAGCGGGTCGATCAAGTATCCAAATTCTAAGGAAAAATCATTATTGACAGTCCAAGACCATAGATATTGATAGATAGAACTTCCATTTATTTGTTGAATAGATAGGTGAACTGAGAATACCATAGCTATACTTAAGAGTAAAACACTAGGAAAAGCCCATATGCGACGAAGATTTTTTGTTGCTGTCGGAATAAGAATAAGTCCAAACCCCATTGACATAATAACTGGAAGTGGGAGAAGAGGGATTACCCATGCATATTGATATGTATGTTCCATAAGAAAAGAAATGGAAATTTTTACTTCAATTTTTTTATAAAATAAAATTGTTTCCGATTCACCAAACCAATTCTTATCTCTTTCTGAAGGAATAAAAAAAAAAAAGAATAAGACAAAATACTGGAATTCTTCATTTTTCCAAATTTCTCTCATTGAAATAATCAAAAATGAAGAATGGGTTTACTTGGTTAAATTCAAAAAGTTAATCAAATAACTTTGTTACTTAGTTATTATCTAAAGAAGGATATTTATTAAAATATAAAAAAGGATTGAATCATTTTACTTTCTATTCATTTTTTTATTCATTTTTGTATTTCTTTCTATTACAATGAAGATGAAGCAACTCTCATGTTTCGTAACTGATTGATTGAATTCCAATGAAAACCTATGTTTATAGGAAATTCTCGAATATTCCTTACTTCATATAGAACTGAAATCCTAATGACTAGAATTACCTAAGTTTTAGAATGTCTTGTTTAAGAGACTAACTATTTTTTTTTGTTTTGATTGGAATTCAATTATGGAATACCATTCTGAACTTAATTAACTATTTGAATTTTCCCTTCCTTTTATCCCCCCATCTTATATGGGGGATAGACCCCCGTACCATATATCTATATATGAAGTATACTTGATATATAAATTGATTTAAATAGAAAACCTTTGTATATATTCTATATTATTAAAACAAAATCCAAAATATATATGAAAAATATGCTAAATGAAAAATATGCTAAAAAATTCTTGTCTTATCCGCATTAGAGAAAATGAAATAAAAAAGAATTCTGAATTTCAGTTCAGTATCTAAGTATAAATACTAAGAAAAAGCAGAAAGAAGGATTGATTTGCGGCAATAGATGTCTTTCACATACAACTAGAAAAAAGTAATCTCCTTTTTAAATGGCAGTTCCAAAAAAACGTACTTCGATGTCAAAAAAGCGTATTCGTAAAAATCTTTGGAAGAAAAAGACTTATTTTTCCATAGTACAATCTTATTCTTTAGCAAAATCAAGATCATTTTCCAGCGGCAGCGAGCATCCAAAACCAAAGGGTTTTTCTGGGCAACAAACAAATAATCTGGTTTTGGAATAATTTGAATTGACCTATCCAAAAGAAATTCCAATTATTTAATATGAATAATTCGGATTAATTAATGAATGTACTTTTATGTGTCGAATTCCTCGGTACAATATTCTTAGAACTAACCCCTCTGATATATAGAACAAAAGTTTTTGCTATACTGTGTCCTAAGTATTCTTTTCCTATCAACGAACTTTTCATAATAGAATCCTCATATTTTATTATGAGGATTCTATTATGAAAAGTAGAGTATTCTTGCAATAGGACTTACAACTTCTACCTATCTTATCCAAAATCCACAAATAAATTGGTTTAGGCTTGGTAAATCGTATTAATAAGAGAATAAAGGCTTTCATTCTAGAAATTTTGCTAAAATCCAAAATTCTTTGTATTTAATGATGAAATTCTAGAAATTCTAATGGATAGATAGAAAAGGTTTTTTGGATTTTGTCCATTGCATTGAAAGATTTGAAAAAATTTCAATGAGAAACTAATTAGAAAAAAATTAGTTCTATATTGCAACTGAGAAAAAACAGTTCCAACTCTTTCAAGCTTTGTTTCTATTGAGCAAAGCAAGAGTTTTTTGTTAAAAAAATCCGCAACGATACTACCAAACGAAGTCTATTTTAATGAAGATTCTAATGTTCCTAAATTCTATGGACTCTCCCAATCTCGACGATTTGCCAGAGAATAACTATTATTCTTTTAAGTTCCCTATTATTTCAAGTTAGCCGCCATGGTGAAATTGGTAGACACGCTGCTCTTAGGAAGCAGTGCTCAAGCATCTCGGTTCGAGTCCGAGTGGCGGCATTCTCGAAAAAGAATACAATAGATTAGAAAATGGATTCAATTCGAAATTTCCAATTTTGTAATGGGACCTTCTCCTTATGCTATTTGCAACTTTAGAACATATACTAACTCATATCTCTTTCTCAACTATTTCAATTGTGATTACGATTCATTTGATAACCTTATTAGTTCGTGAACTTGGGGGATTACATGATTCGTCAGAAAAAGGAATGATAGCAACTTTTTTATCTATAACAGGATTCTTAGTTTCTCGTTGGGCTTCTTCGGGACATTTTCCATTAAGTAATTTATATGAGTCATTGATCTTCCTTTCATGGGCTCTGTATATTCTTCATACGATTCCTAAGATACAGAACTCTAAAAATGATTTAAGCACAATAACTACGCCAAGTACTATTTTAACGCAAGGCTTTGCCACGTCGGGTCTTTTAACTGAAATGCATCAATCCACAATACTAGTACCTGCTCTACAATCTCAGTGGTTAATGATGCATGTCAGTATGATGTTACTAAGCTATGCAACTCTTTTGTGCGGATCCTTATTATCCGCCGCTCTTCTAATCATTAAATTTCGAAAGAATTTCGATTTCTTTTCTAAAAAGAAAAAAAATGTTTTACTTAAAACATTTTTCTTTAGTGAGTTTAGTGAGATTGAATATTTCTATGCAAAAAGAAGTGCTTTAAAAAACACCTCTTTTCCTTCATTTTCAAATTATTACAAATATCAATTAACTGAGCGTTTGGATTCTTGGAGTTATCGTGTCATTAGCCTAGGGTTTACCCTTTTAACCATAGGTATTCTTTGTGGAGCAGTATGGGCTAATGAGGCGTGGGGATCCTATTGGAATTGGGATCCTAAGGAAACTTGGGCATTTATTACTTGGACCATATTCGCAATTTATTTACATAGTAGAACAAATCCAAATTGGAAGGGTACGAATTCCGCACTTGTAGCTTCAATAGGATTTCTTATAATTTGGATCTGCTATTTTGGTATCAATCTATTAGGAATAGGTTTACATAGTTATGGTTCATTTACATTACCATCTAAATGATTACATAACATAAAACCTTCATGAAATGAAAGTTTTTCCATTTTTGTTTGATTTGAGAACCCCTTGAACGCCTTCTCAAAGGGTTCTCAAAAATTCGAGATATATCTAATTAGACTTAGACTTTTTTACTTTTTTCTGAATTATTTGGTTTTTCCACTATGGAATATAGAGTATAGAGCGGACTAGTTAAAAAAAAAAAATCCTATTTAGGATAATAATTGGATAAGAGAGCCTCTACCCTGTCAACGGATAGCGAGAGAACAAAATCTGGATAAATACCAATTCCTATTACTGGTAAAAAGATACAGATTAAAAGAAAGAGTTCTCGCGGTCCAGAATCCACAAAATTTGCGTTTGGAACATGAAATAGCTTGTATCCATAGAACATCTGGCGTAACATAGATAATAAATAAATAGGAGTTAATATCATTCCAATTGCCATTACAAAAGTAATTAGCATTTTTGGCATTAACAGAAATTTGGGACTAGTAATTAGTCCAAAAAATACTACTAATTCTGCAACAAAACCGCTCATTCCTGGTAAGGCAAGAGAAGCCATTGAAAAGCTACTAAACATGGTAAAAATTTTCGGCATTGGGATAGATATCCCCCCCAGTTCTTCGAGATAAACAAGACGCATTCTATCACAAGCCGTTCCCGCCAAGAAAAAAAGTGTAGCACCAATAAATCCATGGGATAGTATTTGTAAAATAGCTCCATTGAGTCCAATGTTGGTTATGGAACCAATTCCTATAATTATGAAACCCATGTGAGATACGGAGGAATAGGCTATTCTTTTTTTGAAATTTCGTTGACCAAGAGAAGTTGAAGCTGCATAGATTATTTGCATCGCTCCTATTATTACCAACCAGGGGGAAAATAGATAATGAGCATGAGGTAACAATTCCATATTGATCCGAATCAATCCGTATGCTCCCATCTTTAATAGGATTCCCGCTAAAAGCATACATGTACTGTAATGCGCTTCCCCATGGGTATCTGGTAACCACGTATGTAGGGGTATAATTGGCAATTTGACAGCATAAGCAATAAGGAAGCCCAAATAAAATAGTATTTCCAATGTTGCAGGGTATGATCGATTAATTAATCTTTCCAAATCTAATCTTGGTTCGTTGGAACCATATAAGCCCATACCTAGAACTCCGATTAAGAAAAAAAAGGAACCGCCTGCAGTATACAAAATAAACTTTGTAGCTGAATACAGACGCCTCTTTCCCCCCCACATGGATAAAAGTAAGTAAACAGGAATTAATTCTAACTCCCACATGATAAAAAAAAGTAAAAGGTCTCGCGAAGAAAATAATCCTATTTGACCACTATACATTGCTAGCATCAGGAAATAGAATAATCGCGAATTCCGGGTAACCGGCCAAGCTGCTAAAGTAGCTAAAGTAGTGATAAATCCTGTCAATAAAATAGATCCTAATGAAAGTCCATCGATTCCCAATCTCCAGTGGAAATCAAAGACATCTATCCATTTAGAATCCTCCTTTAATTGGATTAAGGGATCCTCCAATTGGAAATGATAACAGAATGCATAAGTCATTAGAAGGAATTCTAATAAACAAATAGATATAGTATACCACCTAACGATTTTGTTTCCCCTATGAGGTAAAAAGAAAATTAATGAACCTGCAAATATCGGCAAAACAACAAGTATTGTTAACCAAGGAAAATAACTCATGATAAAGTGATAAAGACAAGATACGTTTTGACCAGAAAAGCCCGTGCTCGCTTATTTCGAGCACAGGCTTCTTCGGTAAAGAGGAATCAGACGATTCAAGTGGAGTTTTTTGTAACGTATCAATAAGATAGAGCCATGCTGCGGGTTGTTTCAGGCCCTAAATAAACGCGGACACTTAAAAAATCTGTTGGGCAGGCAGATTCGCATCTCTTACAACCCACACAATCTTCGGTTCTCGGGGCAGAAGCAATTTGCTTGGCTTTACACCCATCCCAGGGTATCATTTCTAATACATCTGTTGGACAAGCTCGTACACATTGAGTGCATCCTATACATGTATCATAAATTTTTACGGAATGTGACATTGGATCTATAAATTTTCCTTTTCAACATAAAAATTTTCGATCTGGTAAAAATGAAATTAGTACTATATGAGTCATATGTATTGTAGGCACCAGACGAAGCAATGGTTTATCCAAACTTCAACAAATAAATAATGCAATATATTTCTTAATCCGTTTGTGAGAAAGCGTGAAAAGAGCCAAGAGACTTGAATTTTGGGCTTCAACAATCATAATTATACGAATTGTACATACGAATTCGAACTAGCCAATAAATTGGCTATCGTCTTTTCAATATAAATTATTGCAATATTCAAATTGCAATATCAATGAATTGCAAAAATTCAATAAGTAAAAAAGAATACTATACAATAACCTACTCAAAAAATAGATATTCTAAAATAATAAAATAATAAGAAAATAGTATTCGATTTCTATTCATCTTAATATTTGAATTTTATATTATCATTATATGTGCGCCTTTGTTTATTTGTTTAGAGGATTCTATGTCTAATTATTCAAAAGTCTAATTATTCAAAAAATTAGATTGATTGATACGAGTTGATTTCCTGTTACGATGGATGGAAGAAAGAATGGATAGTCCAATAGCTGCTTCAGCAGCCGCAAGGGCTATAACAAAAATTGCGAAAATGTCTCCTTTTAATTGGCGACTATCAAATAGATCAGAAAATGTTACGAGATTTAGATTAATTGAATTCAGTATAAGTTCAAGACATATTAGAGCTCTAACCATGTTTCGGCTTGTGATCAATCCATAGATACCAATCGAAAATAAATAGACACTCAAAAAAAGTACATGCTCAAACATCATTAACTAACTCCTTATCAATCTCGATTCATTTCAATATGAGGACAAGAATTGAACCGATTCAATTAATTAGAATAGAACAATTACACAACAAAAGAGAAAAGAAGGTATTTGTTGGCAGTAGATGGGTTTTACTAAATCAAAATTGTGATTCTTTAGTTATTTATTTTAGTTACTTATTTTAGATTTGAAATTCTAAGAATTTTGACTCATTCTAAGTATTTCTTATTGCCGAGCCATAGTAATTGCACCTATTAAAGAAACTAGAAGAATTATGGAAATGAGTTCAAACGGAAGATAAAAATCAGTTGCTAAATGAATCCCAATTTGTTGAACGTTATTTATGAGACCCTGTTCTACTATTTGGTTTGATCTTGTAGTCCAAAGAATTCCATACCATGACGTATCTGGGATAGTAGTCATTAGTGAAAAAAGAATAGTTATACAAACGAGTGAAGTGAACCCATCTCCAATAGTCCAATAATTCTTATTTTTAGACCATTCTGAGCCATCTATGAACATTACGGCAAATATGATCAAGACATTTATGGCTCCCACATAAATAAGAAGTTGTGCGACAGCTACAAAGTAGGAATTCAATAAAATATAGAATAAGGATATACAAATAAGAACTAATCCCAGCGAAAAGGCAGAATAAATTGGGTTGGTAAGTAATACTACTCCTATGCCCCCTAGTAGAAGAAAAAATTCCCCAAATAGCACAAGAATCTCATGTATTGGTCCAGGTAAATCCATTATGGATAAGAATAAATTAATAGTATAAAATTTTTCATGAACTGACTAAAACTAAAAGATTCAAGGAAGGAAAAAGGGATTAGGATATTTTTTGTATATAAGTTGTATAGTTAGAAATCACATCACGAAAATCAACTCTCATTTTAAATCAGGAATAATTTGCAATAAGCAGTAGTTATTCGTTTTTCTTTATAGTTAGTAAAGAACTATTGGATTTTTCTAACAAAAAAGAAAAATCCTAGTAATTAGTAATCGTTCTTGAATTCAAAGATTTTTCTTCGTCTATTTTACTTTGAGTCGAATTCCTAATTGTTTGAATTGTGTAATCTCCCATTATGGAGATTGGTAACCGACTCAAAGCAATTTGATTGTAATTCAATTCATGACGATCATAAGTAGAAAGTTCATATTCTTCAGTCATTGATAAACAGCTTGTCGGACAGTACTCAACACAATTACCACAAAATATACAAACTCCAAAATCAATACTATAATTAAGCAATTGTTTCCTTTTAATATCCTTTTCAAATCTCCAATCCACAAGGGGTAGATCTATCGGGCATACGCGAACACATACTTCACAAGCAATACATTTATCAAATTCAAAGTGGATTCGCCCCCGGAAACGCTCCGATGTAATTGATTTTTCATAAGGGTAGTGAATCGTTATAGGTAAACGATTTGTGTGGGATAAGGTAATTATGAAACTTTGACCAATGTACCTTGCAGCGCGTATTGTTTGTTGACCATAACTCATGAACCCAGTTACCATAGGGAACATATTATAAATATCTATGAAAAAGGTATGTTTCTTTCTCTTGTTTGAGAGAATTTTTGTGTTGAAAATATTCTTACTATTATTGTATTATCTTATTTATAGTGAAACAAGTTGGGAAGAAGTTGTTAATAAGAGATTGCCCAGGGAAATAGGTAAAAGAAATTTCCATCCAAGATTTAATAACTGATCCATTCTCATCCTGGGTAAAGTCCATCTTATTGTGATAGAAATGAAGAGAAATAAATAAGCTTTAGTTAATGTAATAAAGATACCCATTGTCATTTCCAAAATTCCAACCATTTTATTCATTTGGAAAAATCCAAAAAAGGATATATAGGGAATAGATAAATTCCACCCGCCTAAGTAGAGAACTGTTACAAATAAAGAGGAAACTAATAAATTTAGGTAAGAAACAAGATAAAATAAACCATATTTGATACCGGAATATTCGGTTTGATAACCTGCTACTAATTCTTCCTCTGCTTCTGGTAAATCAAAGGGTAATCTTTCACATTCTGCCAAAGAAGAAATTAGAAAAACCAGAAAACCTATAGGCTGACGCCAAAGATTCCATCCAAAAAAACCATATTTTGACTGTGCTTCAACTATATCAACTGTACTTGAACTGTTAGATAATCATAGTCGATGATAACATCACAGTTCCCACCGCTATTCCAAAACCGTACATGAAACCTTAGCTTCATACGGCTTCTCTATGATCAGAAAAAAGGAAAGGGTTGTTTCATTTCGGTATTATCCCCCTGGGCATAGATAGAATTAGGTAAGATAAAATCGATTGGAAAGTCCTAAATTAGACCAAAGGAATTCCGTCTGCTAGAATAAGAAAAAGCGCTTCCGAATTGATCTCGTCCTTTATAATATAATGAGAATTTTTCTTTGTTCAGCAATAACTTAATCTTGGAATAAAACACTCGTTATAGCAATTAATAAATGAAAAGAATTGGGCATTAGTTCATGAGGAATTCTGTATGAATATGAATAGAGGAAGGAAAGAATAAATAAAGATCTTTTTTTTGTATTGCATTCCATATCTTTTGTCCTATTCTTCTTTCCCCCGGGAGGGGTACTTAAAAAGAAAAAAGGAATAAAGGGTTAATTCGTTCTTGATAGCCATTTCCTTAACAAGTGAATGGGAACATACTCTGGATCGGAATCCGAAGAAAGTACTACTTGATCATTTCCACCAATTTCAAGTCCTTATTATGATTCCTTTTATGAGGAAAAATCTCTAATGCCTTAGATTTCCTCATTACTAATCCTTTATGTACTTTAGTGTTCCTAACCCCTCACTAACTTTTGATGGATTCCTCTTATGATTATAAGTTATAGTAATAACTAGGAATATTCTAGTAATGGAATTCCATATCGCGAATCCTTTATTCTTGCCCGCTTCAAGATATGATGACTAATCAAAAAATCTCAACCTTGGGGTAAAGAGTTTACACTGCTTATGTTTACTTCAACTTTTTTCTTGTACGTAGGAAATGAGATTTTTTCTTTTTACTACAAATTAATAAGCTGTTTTGTTTCACTCATATAGCTATCTAGTTTAACTTACCAACCCGAATATAGAATAAGAAAAGGAAGATAAATATTCAATGGATTATGGATTTTAGAGGAAAAAGATCCTATTTTAACGAATCACACGTAGAGATATTGCTAGCACACAAAAAGTTAATGGTATTTCATAACTAATAGATTGAGCAGCAGCTCGTAGACCGCCTAAAAAAGAATATTTATTATTTGAGCTATATCCTGCCATAAGAAGACCAATAGGAGCAATACTTGAAATGGCAATCCATAAAAAAACACCAATACTAAGATCGGCTAAAACAAAATGATATCCTAAAGGGATAACTAAAAAACTTAATAAAATTGATATGACTGCTATAGAGGGTCCAATGCTAAATAAAGGAATATCTCCTCGGGATGGCAGGATATCCTCCTTAAAAAGTAGCTTAGTTCCATCGGCTATAGCTTGAAGCAGTCCCAGGGGGCCAGCATATTCAGGACCAATACGTTGTTGTATCGATGCGGATATTTCTCTTTCTAACCACACAATTACCAGTACTTCTATTGTGATTCCCAGTAGGAGGGTCAAAATAGGTAGAATCCATATCAGTCCATAGACTTCTTTTAATAATTCCGATTTCGAAAAAGAATTGATAGTTTCTACCTCTACCCTATCTATTATCATTTCAACGATCAACTTCCCCCATAATGATATCTATACTACCTAATATCGTCATGATATCAGCCAATTTCATTTTTTTAACTAGTTGAGGAAGAATTTGCAAATTAATAAAACCAGGTGGACGAATTTTCCATCTCCAGGGGAAAAGACTATCATCTCCTACCAGATAAATTCCTAATTCACCTTTTGGAGCTTCCACTCTTACATAAAGCTCTTGCTTTGACAATTCAAAATTGGGCGAAGGTTTTTTACCAAGAAATCGATATTCAAAATCATTCCATTCGGAATTCTTTGCTTTCTTAAAGCGTCGGACTTCTAAATTCTCATAAGGACCCCCAGGAATTTTCTCTACAGCCTGTTGAATAATTTTGATGGATTCCCTCATTTCACCCATTCGTACTAAATAGCGAGCTAATGAATCCCCTTCTTTTTGCCATTGGATTTTCCAATCAAATTGGTTGTAAGACTCATAAGGATCAACTTTACGAAGATCCCATTGTATTCCAGAAGCTCGTAACATCGGTCCCGATAAGCCCCAATTTACTGCTTCTTCTCCGCTAATAAAACCGACTCCTTCAACTCGTTCTATAAAAATGGGATTCTGTGTAATAAGTTGTTGATATTCAACAACTCCTCGTAAAAAATAATCACAGAAATCTAAACATTTATCGATCCATCCATAAGGTAGATCGGCGGCTACTCCTCCGATGCGAAAGTAATTATGCATCATTCGCATACCTGTAGCAGCTTCAAATAGATCATATATCAATTCTCTCTCTCTAA